GATTCATGAGGATAGAAAGAAGAAGTCTTTTTAGTATCAAAATCAGTAGTATCGATAAGAAGACGTGTTATGCTTTTAACATTATTATTAATTCTATGGAGATATGCCCTGTTGTTAAAAAACAAATATTTCCGGTCATTATTTTTTAATGTTAATAAATCAATTAAATAAATATTTTTTTTTACTTTTTGTTTGCTTTCTTTACCCCACAAAGATATTGAATATAATGAAATCTTTTTTTTGCCATTGAGATTTTGAAAATGAACATTGAAATATCCGTCAAAAACAAGTAAATAGATGCGAAACATATAAAATGCAGTTAATCCAGCTGTAAAATAAGCTATTATTGCAAAAATTGGGGAATACAACCAACTATCATTAAGAATCAGATCTTTGGACCAAAAACAAGCAAAGGGTGGAATACCACAAAGAGAGAGCGTACCTATTAAAAAAGCAGTTTTTGTAATTGGCGTATGTTTTGTTAACCCGCCCATAAGAACCATATTTTGACTCTTTTCTGGAGAATATCCAACAACAGTTTCCATTGAATGAATAATTGATCCGGATCCTAAGAACAACAATGCTTTTGAATAAGCATGAGTAATTAAATGAAATAGAGCAGCGCGGGAAGATCCCATACCTAGAGCTAACATCATATAACCCAATTGAGACATTGTAGAATAGGCCAAATTTCTCTTAATATCTTTTTGAGCAATAGCTAAAGTAGCTCCCAAAAATAATGTTATTATACCAATGAAGGCTATTCCATTCATTATGGTAGGTATAGCTATGAAAAGAGGAAGAAGTCTAGCTACAAGAAAAATTCCCGCCGCTACCATAGTAGCAGCATGTATAAGAGCAGAAATTGGGGTAGGCCCCTCCATAGCATCCGGTAACCATACATGAAGGGGAAATTGGGCAGATTTTGCTACAGAACCGCAAAATAACAATAGGGCACACAAAGTAACAAAAAAAACATTAAGAGAATTATTTAAAATCAAGTTATTGAATATTTGAAACAAATCCCGAAATTCCAAACTACCCGTTATCCAATAAAGACCTAAAATACCTAATAATAAACCAAAATCCCCTACACGATTAGTTACAAATGCCTTTTGACAAGCATTTGCTGCAATAGGACGCGTAAACCAAAAACCTATTAATAGATAAGAACACATTCCAACTAATTCCCAAAAGATATAAATTTGTATCAAATTCGAACTAGTAACTAATCCCAACATTGAAGCATTAAACAAACTCATATAAGCAAAAAATCTCAAATATCCTTGATCGTGAGACATATAATTATCACTATAAATAAGAACCAAAATGCCAACAGTAGTGATTAATATTAACATAATAAGGGTAAGTGAATCGATCAAGTAACCAAATTCTAAAGAAAGATCATTATTTATAGTCCAAGACCACACATATTGATACATGAAACTCTTATTGTTATTGATTTGATCGATCGACAGCTCCACGGAAAAAAGCATAACTATACCTAACAATAAAATACTCAGAAAAGCCCACCTACGTCGAAGATTTTTTGCTGCTGTGGGAAAAAAGAGAAGTCCCGCCCCTATCAACATAGGAACTGGAAGTGGAATGAAAGGTATGATCCATAAAGATTGATGTGTATATTCCATAAAAAAAGAATAAAAGATAAAATATTTGTTTTCCTAAATGAGTTTTGTTTCTTATTCGTCGGTTTTATCTCTTTTGTAAAGGCTTCAGTTAATAAAAAAGAGTGAACATATAAATAGAATTATTTATTTTTCTGAATCTTTGCACAATACTTCCAATATTTCCTAATATTGCAAAGTACTAAAAAAGGTCGAATAAACAAATTCAAATTCCTAAAAGATTCTTTTAATATTTGTATTTTAGTAAAAAATTCTCATAAAAACGAAATTTGTCAAATCAAATAAAAACATTCGTTTATTTTGTTTGATATGCAGTAAAAGAAGATTCATATGACATGAACCAATCAATAAGAATTTTTGTCTTTTATTTCAAAAGCATTAGTTTTTTTCGAACTAATCTCTTTTTTTTACATTAAGCAGATATCTATGTTTGGCAAAATTTTGCAAAAAGTGTTATAATATTCAATGTTTTACTTTAGATAGAAAGATAGAAAAAAAGAAGGGATAAAAAAGATGGCTAATTAATCAAATAAAAGAACAATTTTTTTTACGGAACAGAAGATATGTCTTTCACATGACTTGTAACAATAAAAAACTATATTAGTTGCATGGCAGTTCCAAAGAAACGCACCTCGAGATCCAAAAAAAAAATCCGAAAAACTCTTTGGAAAGGGAGAGGTTTTTGGACAGCATTGAAAGCTTATTCATTAGCGCAATCAATTTCTACAGGAAATTCAAAAAGTTTTTTTGTATAAAAAATACAAACGTTGGAATACTCTGAATTAGCTGGATTCTATTCTGTAATAGAATATAGAATTTCTATATAATATTAACTAAAATAGTATAATATTAACTAAAATAGTTATATATTATAATAAAATCAACGAAACAGAATTTTAGAATTATTTTGATTTAATAGAATTTTGAAACAAAAATAATTCTATTAAATCAAAATTTTTACTTATAACTCATATAAATAGCTATTTTGGAATCCATTTTTATTATAAGAAGAAAAAAAGATTTTGAATGGAATATTTGAATGGAATACTAAATTGGTGATCCAATAAATTTGTTTATTTGTTTTAATTGAAAATAAAAAATATGCATCTTTTTTCTTTGGATTCGAAAATGAAATAGAAATAAAAAAATTTGATAAGAAATGAAAAAACTACGAATTTTTTGTTCCATTTCCGGAATTGAAGTGCGAACTATCGAGTTCGAATAGTGCTTCTTTTTGAAAAAGAGAATAAACTACGAAAAACCATTCCCCATTGTTGTTAAATATTAAAATAAAACTCAAACTCGAAAAAACGAGATAATAATAATTATTATTGAAATGTTTATATCATTTGTTAAGATCTTTCTATATATACGAATTTTTCTTATTCATTTGAATTGAGATATATATTCAAGTGAATAAATACTTTAATTTCTAATAATTTTTATAAAAAAAAAAAAAAGAAAAAATTCGAATACAATTCCTTTGTTTCTTTAATATTTAAAAATTACTAAAAAAGATTGCATTTTTTGCATTTATTCTTTAAATCTCGACGATTTACAATAAATAGGTTATTATGATTTCGGGTAAGCCGCTATGGTGAAATTGGTAGACACGCTGCTCTTAGGAAGCAGTGCTAGAGCATCTCGGTTCGAGTCCGAGTGGCGGCATGGCATCTTTTACTCTAAAAGAGTAAGTCCTAAAATGAATTCAATTTCTGATTTATCTTCCTAGTATTAGTTATTGGGACACCTTATTTATATTTTATGATATTTTCAACTTTCGAGCATATATTAACTCATATATCGTTTTCGGTCATATCAATTGTAATTTCAACTCATTTGATAACTCTATTAGTCAATGAAATCGTAGGATTTCATGATTCGTCAAAAAATGGTATGATAATAAGCTTTTTCTGTATAACGGGATTGTTAATTACTCGTTGGATCTTTTCGGGCCATTTACCATTTAGTGATTTATATGAATCATTAATCTTTCTTTCCTGGGGTTTTTCTATTTTGCATATAGTTTTTGGTTTTAAAAAGCATAAAAACGATTTAAGTGCAATAATCGCACCGAGTGTTATTTTTACCCAAGGCTTTGCTACTTCGGGTGTTTTAACCGAAATGCATCAATCCGCAATATTAGTACCCGCTTTACAATCTCAATGGTTAATGATGCATGTAAGTATGATGATATTTGGCTATGCAGCTCTTTTATGTGGATCGTTATTATCTGTAGCAATTTTAGTTATTACTTTTGGAGAAGTGATACAAAATTTGGGTATAAGCAATAATTTGTATTTCTTAAATGAATCCTTTTCTTTTGCTGAGGTCCAATACATGAATAGGAATGAAAGAAACAATGTTTTACAAAAAACTTTTTTTTCTTCTTCTAGAAATTATTACAGATCTCAGTTTATTCAACAACTCGACCGTTGGAGTTATCGTATTATTAGTCTGGGTTTTCTCTTTTTAACGATAGGTATTCTGTCAGGAGCAGTATGGGCTAATGAGGCATGGGGATCATATTGGAATTGGGATCCCAAGGAAACTTGGGCCTTTATTACTTGGACAATATTTGCGATTTATTTACATACTCGAAAAAATACGAAACTAGAAAGTGTCAATTCTTCAATAGCGGCCTCTCTGGGCTTTCTTATAATTTGGATATGTTATTTAGGAATCAATCTATTAGGTATAGGATTACACAGTTATGGTTCATTTACATCTAATTGAATTTAATTCAGGAAAAGACCTCTGGCAAATACAAATAAGGAAAGCATAAGTATATACATAATATTATATAAGTATATATACATATCTAATATACTAAATAAAAGTATATATAAGAAATTTTAGTATATATTCGATATTATATTTATATATATAATATTTGATATGAATAGAGAAAGAATAAAGAAAAAAAGAAATAGAATCGTCGAGAACCCTTTAAATCAAGTAGTAATGTAATGATTCAAGGGGTTCTCACAAACAACAAACATATTTACATATAATTAATTCCAATTTTGTTATGTGGTTTATTTCTCTTTTTTGGGGGGGTTGTATTAATTTTCATTAAAAATGATTTAGAAAAAATTCGATAGAATGGCTTCAACCTTGTCAACCGAGAATGAGAAAATAAAATCTGGATAAATACCAATACCTATTACGGGTATAAGGATGGAAATTGAAATAAATAATTCTCGCGGACCAGAATCAAAAAAATACGAGTTTGGTGTATTAAAAAGCTTGTATCCATAGAACATCTGTCGTAACATGGATAATGAATAAATAGGAGTTAATATCATTCCAATTGCGGTTACTAAAATTATTAGTATTTTTGTCATTAAAAGATATTTTTGACTGGTTAGTATTCCAAAAAAGATCATCAATTCTGCAACAAAACCGCTCATGCCTGGCAATGCAAGAGAAGCCATTGATAAGATACTGAAAACTGTGAATATTTTCGGCATTGGGATAGCCATTCCACCCATTTGGTCAAGATAAAGAAGACGTAGTCTATCATAACCTGTTCCCGCCAAGAAAAAGAGCGCAGCACCAATAAATCCATGAGAGATAATTTGTAAAATGGCCCCGTTGAGCCCCGTATCACTTATAGAACCAATTCCAATAATTATGAAACCCATATGAGATACCGAGGAATAAGCTATTCTTTTCTTTAAATTACGTTGACCAAGAGATGTTGAAGCTGCATAGATTATTTGAATTGAACCTAATAACATTAACCAGGGGGAAAATATGGAATGAGCGTGAGGTAATAATTCCATATTAATTCGAACCAATCCATACGCGCCCATTTTTAATAAGATTCCGGCTAAAAGCATACAAGTGCTGTAATGTGCCTCTCCGTGGGTGTCCGGTAACCATGTATGTAAGGGTATAATCGGCAATTTTACAGCAAAAGTAAAAAGAAATCCCATATAAAATATTATTTCGAGCACCCCAGGATACGATTGATTAGTTAATGTTTCAAAATTTAATGTCGGTTCGTTAGAACTATATAAACCAATACCTAGAATTCCCATTAATAAAAAAATAGAACTTCCCGCAGTGTATAAAATAAACTTTGTAGCTGAATACAACCGTTTCTTTCCCCCCCACATGGATAAAAGTAGATAAACTGGAATTAATTCCAATTCCCACATGATGAAAAAAAGTAAAATGTCTTGACAAGAAAAAAGTCCTATTTGACCGCTGTACATTGCTAGCATCAGGAAATGGAATAATCGGGATTCTCGAGTAACCGGTTGAGCCGCTAAAGTAGCTATAGTGGTCATAAATCCCGTCAATAAAATGGGGCCTATAGAGAGTCCATCTATTCCGAATCTCCAGTAAAAATCAAAAAAATTGATCCATTTATATTTTTCCGTCAGTTGGATTAATGGATCATCCAATTGGAAATGATAACAAAATGCATAGGCTGTTATCAGCAGATCGATTAAACATATGCAAATTGTATACCATTTAATTACCTTATTTCCTCGATGAGGAAATAAGAATATTAAGGAACCCCCGGCTATTGGTAAAAGTACAACTATTGTTAACCAAGGAAAATAATTCGTGATAAAAATAAGATACACTTGGGCTAGAAAAACCCGCGCCCAAAATCGAAAGATATCTCTATTATCTTTCGATTTTGAGCGCAGATTTTTGCCAGTAAAAAACGTATTCTCGTGGTGTTTGTTTTTTGAAAAAAAAAAAGGGGGCGGTCTCAATAAGCTAGACCCATGCTTCGAGTTGTTTCATGCCACAAATAAACTCGAACACTTAAGAAATCCGTAGGACAGGCGGATTCACACCTCTTACAACCGACACAGTCCTCCGTTCTTGGGGCAGAAGCTATTTGCTTAGCTTTACACCCGTCCCAAGGTATCATTTCTAATACATCGGTGGGGCAGGCTCGGACACATTGAGTACATCCTATACATGTATCATAAATCTTTACTGAATGTGACATTGGATCTATAATTTTTTTTCACACCAAAAATGGAAAATTTTCGATCTAGTAAACTCATAAATAAATCATATATTTAGACACCAGATGAATCAACGATTTACCAGAATTTTGATACTCAAAAACGCTTTCTGGATCAATTCATAAGAGGAGAGGGGACCAAGATACTTTGATTTCTTACGTTTTTGAAAACGTGCGAGTTTATTGAATTGATCAATATTACACTATTAAGAATTAATATTTATATCATAAATCACTATTAATACTAGTTATTCAACAAGTTCGATTGATTGATACGAGTTGATTTTCTGTTACGATAAATTGAAGAAACAATAGCCGGTCCGATAGCAGCTTCAGCGGCTGCAATGGCAATAACAAAAATAGAAAAAATATTTCCCTTTAATTGGCGACTATCAAAAAAATCAGAAAAGGTTACGAAATTTATATTAACTGCATTCAGTATAAGTTCAAGACACATAAGGGCTCTAACCATATTTCGGCTCGTGATCAATCCATAGATACCGATAGAAAATAAATAGGCACTCAAAACAAGTACATCTTCGAGCATCATTGACGAACTCCTTATCAATTTCGATTCATTATAATTTTAATATAATATGAACAACAATTCAACCAATTCAATTGACTAAAGAATAAGAAAGAGTCTGAAAAAAGAAGAATATATTCGCAAAAAAGATTATTTTCTACATAAACACTCTTTTTTTACATTTACAGAGAATTAAATCGAACTAACTGAGGAAAAAAAAGAATTCTTTTTTGCAAGTTCGAAAAATTTCTTACTGGCGAGCCACGACAATTGCACCTATCAAAGCAGCTAAGAGAATTATTGAAATTAGTTCAAATGGAAGAAAAAAATCTGTTGATAAATGAACTCCAATTTGTTGACTAGTACTTATCAAATCTTGCTCTATAATCTGATTTGGTCTTGTAGTCCAAATAAGCCCGTACCATGATGTATCTGGAATAGTAGTTATTAGTGAAACAAAAATACTTGTACAAACCATCAAAGTAATTCCACCCCCAACGGTAAAAAGATGAAAATCTTGGTGATATTCCGAACCATTCATGAACATCACAGCAAAGAGGATTAAAACGTTTATAGCTCCCACGTAAATAAGTAGTTGTGCGGCAGCTACAAAATGGGAGTTTGATAAAATATAGAATAAAGATATACAAACAAGAACTAGTCCCAATGAAAAAGCAGACAAGATGGTGTTGGTAAAAAATACTACTCCTAAACTTCCTAATACAAGACATGATCCCAAAAAGACTAAAAGAAAATCGTGTAGTGGTTCAGGCAAATCCATTATATGTAAAATAAGAGATAAATGCATCGAAATTTCATGACCTTTTTGATACGACCAGGGAAATTTTTATCTACGAGATTTCTCTCCGTATTGAATTTCATCAAATCCTAACAAGTCGGAATAGGTACGTACCTGTTAAGTTATGGGATTTTTGTTATTTCATTCGTTATACGAAAGAGTAGGTCCAGAAACTAGATAATATAAGTATATTTCATATTAGTATATAAGTATAACTAAATATAAGTCTAACTATATAGATATATAGTTATAGAATAGATATCGAAATGAAATAGATAGAATAAGAGAATATCTCATTTTTAACTAATAAGAAATCCATTTTGAAAATATGGAATAGTTTTTTCTATTTAATCTTTTTATTATTTTAAAGATTTATATTATTCTGTTTCATATTTATATATATATATGATATATGAAACAGAATAATGTGAAATCTAATATGATTGATATTTTTTATATTAATATTGAATTCTTTTAAATAAATAAAACGATTTTATTATATTATTTTTTATTTAGAATAGTTCGAATTGTATAATCATCAATTACTGACATTGGTAATCGACCCAAAGCAATTTGATTATAATTCAATTCATGACGATCATAAACTGAAAGTTCATATTCTTCAGTCATTGATAAACAATTTGTTGGACAATACTCAACGCAGTTACCACAAAATATACAAATTCCGAAATCAATACTGTAATTAAGCAAACGTTTCTTTCGAATATCTGTTTCCAGTTTCCAATCAACAACGGGTAAATCTATAGGACATACACGAACACATACTTCACAAGCAATGCATTTATCAAATTCAAAATGGATTCGACCGCGGAAACGTTCTGATGTAATTAATTTTTCATAAGGATATTGAATAGTTACGGGTAAACGATTTGCGTGGGATAAGGTAATCATGAAACTTTGACCAATGTATCTTGCAGCTCGGACTGTTTGTTGACCATAATTCATGAACCCAGTTACCATAAGGAACATATCGTGAATATCTATGAAATATTTTTTTTGTTTCTTTCTCTTGTTTGTGACAAGTTACAAATCTAGAGGATCCATATTTTACAGTGAAAATAGTTGAGACGAAGTTGTTAATAATAGATTACCGAGAGAGATTGGTAAAAGAAATTTCCACCCAAGATTTAATAATTGGTCCATTCTTAGCCTAGGCAAAGTCCATCTTGCTGTGATAGAAAGGAACAAAAACAAATAAGTTTTAGCTAATGTGATAAAGATATCAATTGTGGTTCCAAAGACTCCATATGCTTTTGTTATTTCAAAAAACTCTGAAATGAATAGGTACGGAATAGAGATATTTGAACCGCCCAAGTAAAGAACTGTTACAAATAATGAAGAAATTAATAGATTTAAATAGGAAGCAACATAAAATAAACCAAATTTGATACCCGAATATTCGGTTTGATAACCTGCTACTAATTCTTCTTCCGCTTCTGGTAAATCAAAAGGTAATCTTTCACATTCTGCTAGGGAAGAAATTAGAAAAACGACGAAACCTATAGGTTGCCGCCACAAATTCCACCCCCAAAAACCATATTTTGATTGTGCATCAACTATATCAACTGTACTTAAACTATTAGATAATGCTAGTCGGTGAGAACGTTACTGTACCCATCGCTATTCCAGAACCGTACATGAGATTTTCACCTCATACGGCTCCTCGAAAGCCTTAAATAAATCTAAGGACCTAGCCGATTATTTCTTTCTTGCGATATCCCTAAGATTAATAAGATTAAAATTATCGGATGGTTCTGAATTAGACCAATTGAATTCTGTCTGTTCTCATTGTATTTTAAAATAAAGACAAATAAGATGAATTCTTTATATTAAATATGATACAAAAGGTACTTCTGAATTGATCTTATCCCTTAAAAATCAACAATTTATTAAGTAATAGCTTTATTCTTCAATAAAAAAGTATTTTGGAATTATCTTTATAACCCTCCGTCCATCGTTTTCGGTTACGAAAAAGACTTCCATATTATTTTCTAATTTATTACAAAACTTCTCTCTTCAGAAAGACAGAGAGAGAGAAAACGACGGGGTCATCTTTTTTTGTTCCTATTCGTCTTTTTTTGTGCAAATTAAAAGGGGATACTTGAAAAAAAAGATTAACGGATTATTTCGTTCCCGATAGTCATTTATTTAATCAGTGGATAGGAGCATACTCTAGATCGGAATTGGGGGGAGGACTGCCTTCTCTTTTCTACCAACTTAAAGCCCCAATTAGTATTCTTTATTTCGATTATGTAGAAATGTTCCTTTTGACAATTTACATAATCCGTGTTACTAATCCCTTGTGTATCTTGGTGTTTCTAACCATCCACTTCTTTTTTTTTGAGCTGCCCTTATCTTCTGTTTCTGTTAATACATGAATAATCAATCATCCAAACAGTAGCAAAAACTCAATCTCAATAAGGAATAAGGTTGGTCTTTTGAGCCCGCTTCAAGACAAGATTACTAATTAGCCAATCCTGGGGTAATAAGACTCCTCTGCTTCTAATTTTTTTTTTTCACTTAATTCTTTTACATAGAAAATGAGAATCAATATTTTGACTGCAATTTCAAATCATATTACCATAGAAATAACATATATAACCATATACCCACATCTTAATATATATAAGATATATATTATATACATAATAGGCTGGTAATCTACTATCTAATCTAATATAGTATTACTATCTAAATATAATCTCGAATTTTTATTTTATATTATATGGAAGCTGTCGTATTTCACTCATATAACTATCAGATTTTGTTCTTCAATCAGACTTGACGTGGGAATAATAATGAATTATTTATATTCTGCCCCTTTCTTATTTTCCTATAAAGTTGTCAAGGGACATAGCAATAGCATCGAGAAGTTTTTGTATCAACGAATCGCACGTAGAGATATTGATAACACACATAGAGTTAATGGTATTTCATAACTAATCGATTGAGCAGCAGCTCGTAGACCACCCAAAAAGGAATATTTATTATTTGATCCATATCCTGACATAAGAAGTCCAATCGGAGCAATACTCGAAATAGAAATCCATAAAAAAACACCGATATTGAGATCGGATAAAACAAAATTATATCCAAAAGGAATTACCAAATAGCTTATTATAATGGATATAACTGATATGGAAGGTCCAATATTGAATAAACGAGTATCTCCCCTAGATGGAATAAGACTCTCTTTGAAAAGTAGTTTTGTTCCATCTGCTAGAGCTTGAAGAACTCCCAAAGGACCCGCGTATTCAGGTCCAATCCGCTGTTGTATACCTGCGGATATCTCTCTTTCTAACCATACAATTGCTAGTACACTTATGGTGATTCCCAATACAAGAGTAAAGATAGGGGCCAATACCCATAAAATTCCATAGACCTCCTTTAAAGATTCCAATCTGAAAAAAGAATTGATATCTTGTACTTCTGTTGTATCAATAATCATTTCAACGATCAACTTCTCCCATAATGATATCTATACTACCTAGTATTGTCATAATATCGGCCAATTTCATTCTTTTAACTAATTGAGGAAGAATTTGCAAATTGATAAAACCGGGTGGACGAATTTTCCATCTCCAAGGAAAACCATTCTGATCTCCTATTAGAAAAATCCCCAATTCTCCTTTGGGGGCTTCAACTCTTACATAAAGTTCTTGTTTCGGCAATTCAAAAGTCGGAGACGGTTTTTTACTAATGAATCTATATTCAAAATCATTCCATTCTGGTTCCTTTTCCCTATCAAAGTAACGGATTTCTAAATTCTCATATGGTCCGCCGGGAATTCCTTCCAAAGCCTGTTGAATAATTTTTATGGATTCCACCATTTCACCCATTCGAACTAAATAACGAGCTAATGAATCTCCTTCTTTTTGCCATTGAACGTCCCAATCAAATTCCCTATAACACTCATAATTTTCAACTTTACGCAGATCCCATTGTATTCCGGAAGCCCGAAGCATCGGTCCTGATAAACCCCAATTAATTACTTCCTTTCCACTAACAATACCTATTCCCTCAACCCGTTCTAAAAAAATGGGATTTCGCGTAATAAGTTTTTGATATTCACCAACCCCTGTTAAAAAATAATCGCAGAAATCCAAACATTTATCTATCCAACCATGAGGTAGATCGGCCGCTACTCCCCCAATACGGAAAAAATTATGCATCATTCTCATACCTGTCGCAGCTTCGAATAGATCATATATTAATTCTCTTTCTCTAAAAATATAGAAGAAAGGGGTTTGGGCACCAATATCCGCCATAAAAGGTCCCAGCCATAATAGGTGAGAAGCTATACGACTCAATTCCAACATAATTACTCGAATATAGCTGGCTCTTTGGGGTACTTGAATATTTCCCAACTGTTCCGGTCCGTTTACGGTTATTGCTTCTGTGAACATCGTAGCTAAATAATCCCAGCGTGTTACATAAGGCAGATATTGTATAATTGTTCGATTTTCCGCAATTTTTTCCATCCCTCTGTGTAAATAACCCAATAATGGTTCACAATCAATAACATCCTCACCATCTAGAGTAACAATAAGTCGAAGAACACCATGCATTGATGGGTGGTGAGGTCCCATATTGACTACCATGAGATCTTTTCTTTTAGCTGTCCCATTCATAGGTTTTTCCTCGATTTATTCTTCCATGAATTGCGAAAGAAAAAAATATTAATCAAGATTCAAGACCTAATAAATCGAATAATTCAAAATGACTCGTCAAATTCAATTAACGAATTATTGACTCCCGAATATCCAATTGATTTATTAATTTGTTATAGCGTATTCTATTTTTATTTGACAAATAAGATAGTAGCCGTTGTCGTTTTCCTAAAATTTTTTGTAAACCTCTTTGAGATAAAAAATCTTTTCGGTGCAATTCCAAATGGGAGGTAAGTCTTCGTATCTTATTGGTGAAATTGACTACTTGAAATTCAACCGAGCCGGGGTTTTTTTCTTGTGAAAATCCTGGTAGAAATAAATTTTTTACCATAAGTTAAAAGCGTTCTTCTCCTCCTTCCATATTTTTTAGATATCTTCTTTGATCTGTAATAGTAATGATACTAATTTAAAATTTTGTATTTTGTATATACAATAATCTAAATTTATTTACCATTTTGTGATTCTGATGTCAAATCATACTATATTTCTGTAAAAAAAAAATGGTCGATTTAAAAAAAGAATACTAATTATATAGATAATTATATAGAAAAAAGTAGATATAAGACGATAAGACGATTTTTACAATTCCTTTTTGTATCTAAAGGATATATAATTGAATTTGTATCAAGGCCTCAGAATACAGAATAGAAGTTAACACAATGCGTGTGCGTATCTATACGTGTATACATTTGTATCCGCATACGGGATATGTTACGCTAAATTGAAGAAAGAAATATTATAGATTAACGACTTCTCAATCGCGGGTACAGATGTATCCTTACTATACTGAAACGGCTTCCATTATCGGTGTCAAACCAATAGCGATTCATACAAGCTAAATCCTCTAAGCGAAAATTTGGCCAAAGAAAAAAATGGAAATTCATTAGGTTTTTTTTTCTATCAAGACCCTTATTTTCAGCCAAAACGTTACAGCAATTATTTATTTTATTATTCGTATTGTAAAATGTTGTCTTTCTATGTGCACTATTTCTATTCGTAGAATTGAAACAAATTAGGATTCTGAATTCTCTACGACGTCTAGCGCAAAAAAAGAATTCAGGAACAAGCAAATCATAATGATTTTTTTCTTTATTTTCTGTTATTTTGTGATCTCTTGTTCTTGGAATCAATTTTTTAAAGTTCGTCTTATCAACATTGGTTTTTTCTGGATATCTTTTCTTAATTTGACGCTTACTCTTATGAAGCAATGAAAGTACTATGGTTTGATATATATAAAATTGTTCATCCTTTTCTCTAGACAGACGAATTGGTTCTATAATAAACATTGATTCTTCCATCAATTCATTTTTTTCTGTCAATTTTATAAGACTTAAACTCTTTTCTTTTGCCATAAGATTTAGACTGAGTTCTCCTCTTTGAATAGAGCTTATAGCAATCTCGTTTATACTTGGCATCCTAACCAGGAGACAATAAATTTTGATATTATTCATTACTCTGTGATTTAAGGAACCCTGCCAATTCAATTGAAAAACATAAAACTTTGGTACTAAGCGATTTATTTCTACCTCCATTCTGTTCTTCTCTTTTTTTTTTTCCTCTTTCTTGGCCAATCCTGATGCTGTAGACTCTTCTGCAATATCTTTTTCTTGGGTTGAAAGAGATGATTGAAGATCCACCCGACTCGTCTGTTCCGCTTTTGTTTGATTTCGAGTCGCTAACTCGAATTCCAATTTTTTTTTTGATGATCTAAAAACTATTTCTTTTTCTCTTCCAGTAATTTTTGTATTTTGACTAACATCTTTTTTTATATGTAAATTGAAAAAAAGGAATGCGATTGGTATGATCCACGGGTTATTCGTATATGCAAAAATAGAATCGCCATTCGGTATGGAACGATTTAATATTTCTTTATTTATTAATATCCAATCAAAATCTTTTCTATGCAGATTTTCTTCCATATCTATTATGTAATCTTTTGCTATATAATTCTTGATAGAGATAGAGATATCGCTCATTGGATCAAATCGTTTTTGTTTATATGTTTTGTAATGATAAGAAATCAATTCTTTTTTATTTGCTTGGAATGATGATCCATATCTAGAAATATATGAGTCTTTCTTATCTTTAATCGATTGATATGAAAAAAGATCATATTCATATTGTGTGTTTTTTTTTAATGAGCCTAATTGTTGGTTTTTGTAAGGAATTAATCTGGTTTTTTCATATGAATTACATTTTTTTAAATCCTTATTTTGAATGACACGACGTTTATGGATTCTATTTCTCCATTTTTGTGGGACTAATCTAGACCATCTCCTCTGAGATAAATCATATTGATAATGACTCTTTAACAACCAATTTGTCCATTGATTCATTAGAGAATTGGGGGGGTTCTTGGATATAAATTTTAAATCAAATATTCTTTGTATTCCAAAAAAATAATCTTTTATCTCATTCTTAAGAAAGGGCAATTTTCGATGATATGCAAAAACGGATCTTAACTTATATATGTTAATAAGTTGGGTTTCGGATAATTTAAAAAAGACATATGCTTGTGACAACGAGGATACGTCACAAAATTTGTGTGAATTCGTATTCTTAAGATCATAAGATCTTTTGAGAAGTGACAAAAAGTTAATTAGACTTTGATTTGTTTTATCAGTTCTTTCCACATTTTCTTCATTATTGAAAATTGTCTTTTTTTTTGATTCAAGAAAACGTTGTACATCAACGCTACAAATGCAAATGATGATCCACATAAAGATAGTTAGGTATACCCTCTCTATGAGAGTATTTAAAAAAGACTGCTTCGAATTGTCATCTAATAGGGGGTTTTGTGACTTATACGCTGATAGAGGGTTTTGTGACTTATACGCCGCTGATAGAGGATTTCTTTTTTGTAATATCTGCCAAATATTTTTTTTTAATGCTAATCTTTTAGCATAAAAACTTGCTTTCTTCACAATAATATTTCTCTCTGCTGTTAAATTCCCCCTTTTTTGTTCTTTTGCCATTTTTTTCATTTTTTTAATGATTGTCTTTCGTTTAGCATTCATATATATCTTTTTTTTCACTGAAGAATTTGTCCTCTCAATAGAGTTTATTCGAGTGCTTGATTCGTGAATCGTTGGATTTTTGTTACTCATTGTTGAATCGTTTTTATTTTGACTTAATTCAAATCCAACGATCTTTTTTATTAATGGAAATAGCACTAAAGTTGGGAATTGTTTTATTTTTTCGTTTATAAATTGAAAAATTTTGATAATCCATTTTCCTCTTTCTTTTAAAAAATTTAGAAACAATCTTGTTCTTGCATTTAAAATCTCGAGAACCTGAAAAAAATGATTTTGCCATTTTTTTTTTAGTTTTTTTAGTTTTTTTAAAATGGGATCAAACAATGAAAATGGATTTCGATGAAAGCGAGAAAAGGGCAATTCCACTTCCGTTCCCAAGATTGTTAAAAAGCTAAAATCCCCCTTTTTTTTCAGTGGATCCTTTTTAGTGGATCGTACCTTAGATCTGTGCCAAGGTTTCAGACGAAAAGGGGATCTAATTTTTATCTGAATACCGTCTAGTAGCCACTTTTGTGGAAATTCTTTTTCCGATAATTCAACACCATTATAGGTGCATTTAATATACAGTTCTCTATTCCAATCCCTAAAATCTTCTGCCCATTCGGGAAATTGAAATAAAAGCATACGAACAATATTTTTGATTATTATCAACGAAGGCAATATAATATATTTTCTAAGAATCAATTGGGTTATTAATAAGGAGCCTCTTATTACTTGACCAACTACAAAAGTATCCCAGGCCTCCGCTAATTCTATACGTCTTTTTACCTCTTGTTCTTCTTTTGTTCTTTCGTCTTCCTCCGTACTTTCCTTTGTTTTTTCTTCTGTATAATACGGATTTTCTAATCCTGTTTTTGTCCGCAGCCTATTTTGGAACAGAAAAAGCACTTGTCTCATTGGTTCATAATTTTTCAAAAAAAAAAATGCGGGTTTCTCCATCTTTTTCAAAAAAAGGGGCGAATACAGACTTTTTTGAAAGATTTTCAAAGTAAGAGTTTTTCGCCTTTGAGCACGTATGCATCCTTTTATTATGGATCGCCGAAAATTTGGTTGGTGTGCATAACGTATTAAAGCCAATTCCCCCGTTTTTTCTTTATTCTCAGTGTTATTTGTTTCTCTAGTATCCTTATAAGCATTAGAATCTTTTGATTCTTTAGTATGAGTAAAAATAACTACACGTTTGGCTTTTCGGCAACGAATTGCATACTTCCGTTCGTCTTTTTTTCCCGCCTCCAGTTCTTGCATTTCATTGATTAGTTTGTAAGGCCATCGAGGAACTTGTTTTTCGATTTCCTTTATTCCAATAGATCTTTTTTTTAGAATTGTTTTATCGTTCAGATCTGGTTGAATTGCATCGAATAAGAATTTGATTATTTTTTTTTCAGTCGTTATGTGTGTATGTTCTGGAAAGAGCACAAGTCCTTCAAGATTCAAAGCTGATACTGATTTTTCAGAAAATTTCTGCATTAAGTTAAAAAAAGAACAAATTTCAGTTAAAAATAACTTTTGATAAAATATATCAATGTTCTGTTCAAAATAACTTGTTTTTGGAATACGAGAAAGAAGCAGACCATGAATCTTATTTATCCAAATATCATTCTTTTGATTTTTAGAACTCTTATCTTTAATTGAAGATAAGAAATAATTGTTCATTCGGCCACGACAGGGGCCAGTCAAGAACGGGTCATATAGTTTAGGTAAGTTTTTTGTTTGCGTCTCTTCATTGGATAATCTAATTCGGTTTGCAAATATATCCAACGGCATATATTCCTTATCTATAAGATAAGCCCTTTTCAGAATTTCATTG